AATAGAATAATATTATATATTCTAAGGAATACTCTATATTCTAATAATATATACTAATAATATATATTAGAAATACTATAACTAGAATAGTATATATTCTATTTTGAATATATTCGAAAAAATAGACTATTATAAAAAATACAAAAAAAATCGATTGTAAATAAATAGAAATATATTCTATAACTAGAAATAGAGGAAAGATATTATATAAAATTAGAGAAATAGAAAATAGAAATATATTCGAAAAAAAAACTATTCTAAAAAAAGAGAAATATATTCGATTAGAATAAAAGAATATATTAGAATAAGATAGTAAAAGAGTAGAAGAATGTATTAGTAGATATTAATTAATATATTATTATTCGAATTATTATTCGATATTAATATTGGATATTAACATATTCTAATAGTATTAATATATTCAAATATTATATAGAATATTCTTTATTTTTTTTTTAGAAATAATATTCTAAAGATATATTCTTATAAAAATAGATTCTAAAAGAAACTAGAAAAGAAACTAAAATAAAGCATTCAAATATTTTTTTTTGAAAATTTTCGAATTCTAGGGTTTCTTCTTTTTGTTATTACAAATAGCAACTTCTATTCCCTCTTCAAATAGGAATACTACCGTTAGTTTTCTGAAAAAATGCCAAAGCCCCTTATCGGATTTGAACCGATGACTTACGCCTTACCATGGCGTTACTCTACCACTGAGTTAAAGGGGCTCGTTTGATTCAATTCTTGAATGATCCGCTATGCGGATAAGAGAGATCTATGAAACTAGATTTGAAATTCAATCTATAAATCGAGAAAAAGTAAGTAACTATTTTAGAAACTATATTATAATAGAATATTAATATTAAATAAATTCTTATATTATTTATATTAATAATATATTAATATAATATATTAATAATTCAAATTTGAAATTCGGATTATCGATTCGAATTATTATATTATTATATTAAATTAAATTATTCGAATCGATAATGGCGATTAGAATGAATCTTTCTTTAATATAAGAATATGAAAATTCTATGGAATCTGAAAGGCGCAAAGATTCTTCAAATCTAGTCATACCATTTTGTTATATTGACAATTTCAACAAACTGTTCATACTATGAACATAGTATGCCGGCGGTCGGACAAACGTGCCCCCATCGTCTAGTGGTTCAGGACATCTCTCTTTCAAGGAGGCAGCGGGGATTCGACTTCCCCTGGGGGTAGGGTATTACGAAAGGAAGTGGATGGTGGATTCTTTTTTTAATAAAATAAGAATAAAAATCTGGAATTGATTCTTCCTGGGTCGATGCCCGAGCGGTTAATGGGGACGGACTGTAAATTCGTTGGCAATATGTCTACGCTGGTTCAAATCCAGCTCGGCCCAATAATTCACTGATCCGCCATCAAATGATATAAGCCTCTTGTTCTCTCGAAATGCCTGATACGGAAAAAAGTAAAAATTACGGAAAAAAGTAAAAATTTCGGATATATCTCTACTTGTTCTTTTTTTTATTTGTTTTATTTTCATTGAAAGATTTTTTTTTATTCGACTTTGATTTGAAATAATGAAAAGATGACTAGTAAGCCCTGTCGCTTTGTATCATTAAAGTGTATATCCATGTGAATATCCTGCTCCCCTTTCTGTTACAAGGCGGTGATTTCAATCGAAAATCGAAATATAAAAATATAAAAAGGGTTTGAATGCAATCATAACAATATGTATGCTGTACAACTTTATTGCATTTCCCGGGGATTGTAGTTCAATTGGTCAGAGCACCGCCCTGTCAAGGCGGAAGCTGCGGGTTCGAGCCCCGTCAGTCCCGACGGATCCAATAATATAATAAAACGAATACATCAACTCATATCTCCTCTTCTGCGAAAGGGGAGAAAATAGCACAATTTCTTTTTCATTCCCAAAAGGATACTTCTTATTATTATTTTGCTTATTACTTTACTTATTTAATATTTCTTTTTTTTTTTATTTAATTCTATTGAAATTTCTATTTAAATTCGATTAAATATTTTCTATAGAAATTCTAGTTAATATTCAATTTCATTTAAATATTTTGAATATTCCATTTTTTCATTTTTGAATATTATCTAATTACTTTTTTTAAATAAAATTCTTATCTTATATTAATTTTTTATTATTAAATAATTATTAAATAATTAATATTGAAATATTTACATATTAAATAGTTACATAATTAATAGTTACTTAATAGTTACATAATTAAGATTTAAATATGTAATTTCTTTATTTTTTTTCGATTTTTCCTTTCTTTTTTTTTTTCAACGAGTATTAATTGATATAAACATATGTGAATTAGTACAATTATTGGTAGCGTCATATTAGTTTGGATTTTTCGATTATTCCCGACCCGTATAATGAAATCGAATCGACTACCATATAACATATAAATTGGATTTGTATTTGTACCATACAAAATGAATTAAATTGCTTTGATAGAATCCTTTTTTTTATTTGAAAAGCATCTTTTTTCTTGGATCCGATTTTGTCTAATCTCATTCCAATTTCAAATTGCACACTAAAGTTTGAATATATTCTATGCATTTCATTACCAAGGAAAGAGGCTAATATATTAAAATATTAAATCTATTCAAAAAATAAAGATCAAATAAAAATAAGGATCCTACTTCCATTATATTATATATAATTTTTTTTTAGGATTTTTGTTGAAGAAAAAACAAACCCTAAACAAATGAATTTTATTGTTTATTTTTGGAGGTTTGTTTGTAATCAATGTAAACGGAAAAGGAAGGTGGTTACATGATACGTCTCAGATGATTGTACAAAGAAGTCAAAAATTTTTTCGTTTTTAGAGAAAAGAAAGAATATGATAAATTAAAAAAAGTAAAGAAATTTTCAATTGAATCAAGAATCTTTTTTTAAATTCGGTATGGATAAACGAACTTTCTATGTTATACTATTGAATTCTCGACAATGAATCGATTTGATAGCTCAGATATTGTTATTCATGATATTGATACGATTCAATATCATCGAAATGGGAATTCATCCCATTGAATTTAGAGGCGAAAGATTTTTAGTATCTCTATGGGATTAAATCCCGAGTTTTTGCGAAGTAAAGAAAAATGAAACTATTTTATTATGGAAGTAAATATTCTTGCATTTATTGCTACTGCATTGTTCATTCTAGTTCCTACTGCTTTTTTACTTATAATATACGTAAAAACAGTTAGTCAAGGTGATTAATTTGAATGAAACTTGACTTCTTAGTTCTTATCAATATCAATGATTGAAGAAATCAAATGAAAAGGATTACTAGTTTGCATCTTAGATGAAATAAGTGAACTAGAATTAGCAGTATTCTATGAGATCCCATAGTATGATAGAAAGAAATCTTTTTTTTTCTATCATACTATCCATTTTTGGTATTCTAATGTATAGAGTTATACGGTATAAAGACATAGGTTTAATATAGATATAGATTAATCTAGAATCTCATCATATTTATATATCTAGATATCAATTATCTAGATGGAATGTACATAACATAATGTCCCAATTCTAGATTCTTCATCTATTTGATTTGTGTTGCTTCTAATTAATCTGAAATAGTCGAAAGGCAATTCTTACTTTTTTTATTCGAATTCCTAGAGTTCTTATTATTTTCAATATGAATTGAATCCCGACATCTACTGAAAGAATAAAATCAATAAAAAGTCAAAAAATCTGGCCATATAGTAATATTAATTATTAATAAAAATTAATAAAAGAAAATAAAGAAATCTTTTTTTTAACATTTCGACGAAGTAATTGATCGAGCAGTTAACAGATCATCCAAGGAAAGGAGTTCTATAAAAACTTTTAAGATTTCAACAACAAGGATTAGTAAACCCTAGCAATTTTTAACCCTTGAATCATGATATGAAATAAGTCAAGTTAATAAAATAAGGTATATCATAAATATTTTTTCTTTTATATTTTATAAAAGAATAAAGCAAATACGAAACTAAGCAAGAAAATCTCTTAGTATGCGTAGTATCTCCGATTATGTCTATCTTATTTCCCATAGAAAAGTCACTTAATTTGAATCACTTTAAATATTTAATAACTATTTAAAAGTTAATAAAAGAAATACTTTTTTTCTCTTTGACCAGGAAAGAGGCAAACAAAAAAAACGGGGGGGGGGGGAGGGAAATCCCTTCCCCCTCATTGTTGATATATAACTCTGGTAAGAACCACTTTATCGAAATATAGAATTTTGGAATGAAGATATTTTCTATTCAATTAAATTTAAACAAGAGTTAATTTTTAAAATCTTTGCAGAATAATGTATAAAACAATTGATACTGTTTGATTTCTCAACTCAATTAGTAGTATCCCTAGAGTCCACTTCTCCCCCATACTACGAGTGAAAGGGAAAATGTAAAGACTACCATTAAAGCAGCCCAAGCTAGACTTACTATATCCATGTGAATTATGTCCTCTATCTTTATGAATATGAAGGAATTTTTTATTAAGGAATTTTTCTATTTTTCTATTTAAGGAATTTTGCTATTATTGTTCATTAATACTAATATTCATTAATACTAATAATAGTAGAATCGCTGGCGCAGAGTCAAAAAAACTTCTCTTCAATATATTGATGAAACAATCCAAAAAATCCAATTAATTTTAAGAAGTTTTTATATGATGACTGAAAAACTTTTAGTACAAACAAAATAAGCAGCAAGACCCTTGGAAGTATCAAGATGACTTTTCCTCCACGTGCTTCTGTTGGGGTCAAGTTCGACAAATTCTATCAGCAAAAGGGAATAAGGTATTTTGCGTCTTTTGTTGATGAGGCGACACCCGGATTTGAACTGGGGAAAAAGGATTTGCAGTCCCCCGCCTTACCACTCGGCCATGCCGCCAAGGTAACACAAAATCGAAAAAAATATTGACCCTTAGGGGTTCTTTTTTTTGTACTTGCATCTTGAATCCCATTTTTATTAATCCCTTTACTAAATTCCTAAAAATAAATCCTTCTTTTTTTTTTTGTTTTTTTGATTGGGTCTATCTTTTCAATTAATTTTCTTTCAATTGATTTTCTATAGTAATTGATTTTCTATAGTATCTTAATACACTATTTAAATTCTTTATGTTATGCTTTTTATTGAAAGCAAAAGTGACTTTTCAGTCACAAAAGCCAAATTTAAGGACAAAATTGAACCATTAACTATTGACTGTGAATTAATGAACGATTCATGGATGTGAATCTAAAATTGTATTTCCCTAATCTTAATTATCTCTTAATGATATAATAAAAAAAATGGATACCTAACCAATCAGTATTGATTCTTTTCACTACAAAATTATTCTCAATTTGAATTATAACAACAATTACGGGTATATGTAAACCCTAGAATATAAAATTGTACACCGTATCTATCTTATCTGTCTAGAATTCCTCTATCAAAAATGGAACTGCAGTATAAGGGGAAACAGGAATATATATAGCTCTATCTAGTTATATCTGGGTAGGCTTAATAAGCCTTCTTAATGCACTTCAATACTTTATATTTATATTTATTTATATATTATATAATTAGAATATTCTTTAATTTTTAATTCTATAATATAGAATAGAATTAAAAATAGATAGAAATATATAGATAAAAAGAAATTTCTTCTATGTATAGTATATGCAATTTTTTTTTTATTAAACAATGAAATCCACGAAAAAGCTAACTAAATCTTAAAAAAAAAGCAACTTTATATTGTTTCTGATTATTGGCTCTTTATCCCGTCGAAAGATTAAATCCTGAATCCATTTATTTTACGGATATCCAATCATATTGGAATATGTAATATCATAATAATGGTAGAAATTAAATCACGTTTTGTTTTGGTATTTTCTAAACAAAATTCCCTAAGTATAAGTTAAGTGGAATTTCTCAATCCCATTCCAGTTGTATCTCTTGCAAATTCGAATTTGAGTATAAAATTATCTTTATTCAAACGTTCATATGTATTTCATACATTCCATATTCATCTATGGAGTTAGAGAAAATTTTATGCGATTCTGTAAACAGAATAGAAATTTTATCGTTGATAGATCGATCCATATAATTGAATCAAGAACGATCCAATAATAGGATTTTCAAAATATTTAATAAACGGGAAATTAAAAATGCTCGAGGATGGAAATGATAGAATGTCTACAATACCTGGATTTAATCAGATACAATTTGAAGGATTTTGGAGGTTCATTGATCAGGGCTTAACAGAAGAGTTTTCTAAGTTTCCAAAAATTGAAGATACAGATCAAGAAATTGAATTTCAATTATTTGTGGAAACATATCAATTAGTCGAACCATTGATAAAAGAAAGAGATGCTGTATATGAATCACTTACATATTCTTCTGAATTATATGTATCCGCGGGATTAATTTGGAAAAACAGTAGGGATATGCAAGAACAAACAATTTTTATTGGAAACATTCCTCTAATGAATTCCCTAGGAACTTTTCTAATAAACGGAATATACAGAATTGTAATCAATCAAATATTGCAAAGTCCAGGTATTTTTTACCGCTCCGAGTTGGATCATAACGGAATTTCGGTCTATATCGGGACTATAATATCAGATTGGGGAGGGAGAATAGAATTAGAGATTGATAGAAAAGCAAGGATATGGGCCCGCGTGAGTAGGAAACAGAAAATATCTATTCTAGTTCTATCATCAGCTATGGGTTTGAATCTACGACAAATTTTAGAGAATGTGTGTTACCCTGAGATTTTCTTAGCTTTCCTGAATGATAAAGAAAAAAAAAAAATTGGATCAAAAGAAAATGCCATTTTGGAGTTTTATCAACAATTTACTTGTGTAGGCGGAGATCCAGTATTTTCTGAATCCTTATGTAAGGAATTACAAAAGAAATTCTTTCAACAAAGATGTGAATTAGGAAGGATTGGTCGATTAAATATGAACCGGAGACTTAATCTTGATATACCTCATAACAATACATTTTTGTTACCAAGAGATATATTGGCAGCTGCGGATCGTTTGATTGAAATGAAATTTGGAATGGGTACACTTGACGATATGAATCATTTAAAAAATAAACGTATTCGTTCCGTAGCGAATCTCTTACAAGATCAATTCGGATTAGCCCTGATTCGTTTAGAAAATGTGGTTAGGGGGACTATATGTGGAGCAATTAGGCACAAATTGATACCGACCCCTCAAAATTTGGTAACTTCAACTCCATTAACAACCACTTATGAATCTTTTTTTGGATTACACCCATTATCTCAAGTTTTGGATCGAACTAATCCATTGACACAAATAGTTCATGGGAGAAAATCGAGTTATTTGGGTCCTGGAGGATTAACAGGACGAACTGCTAGTTTTCGAATACGAGATATCTACCCCAGTCACTATGGGCGCATTTGCCCCATTGACACGTCTGAAGGAATCAATGTTGGACTTATTGGATCTTTAGCAATTCATGCCAAGATTG